CAATTTTTGTTATGTGAGCCCGCTTAGCTCAGAGGTTAGAGCATCGCATTTGTAATGCGATGGTCATCGGTTCGATTCCGATAGCAGGCTTTTCTTTATTTGTTTGATTTTTTACATAACATAATTGATAATGTGAAATCAAAGAATATTGAAAAGGCTTCTTTCCCCTTTTTTTCCAAGAGTCACCGATCTACCGTGTCGTAGGAACCTACAATTAGAAATTAGAGGAGCTCGATCTCGGTATAACAAATCAAGAAAAGAATCTTTAGTTTTTTTTTAGACATATACAAATACAATAAGGTCCGGATATTTATACAATTCATCTAATTATTCTTTGTGGTACAATACTTTAGTAGATTTCGCTTTATTTATTATCATTTAGTTTAGTTTTAATTTATGAAATTTCAATAAAATAAAAAATAAGGAGTCTTTATGTCGCGTTACAGAGGGCCTCGTTTCAAAAAAATACGCCGTCTGGGGGCTTTACCGGGACTAACTAGTAAAAGGCCTAAAGCCGGAAGCGATCTTAGAAACCAATCACGTTCCAGTAAAAAATCTCAATATCGTATTCGTTTAGAAGAAAAACAAAAATTGCGTTTTCATTATGGTCTTACAGAACGACAATTACTTAAATACGTTCGTATTGCCGGAAAAGCCAAAGGGTCAACAGGTCAGGTTTTACTACAATTACTTGAAATGCGTTTGGATAACATCCTTTTTCGATTGGGTATGGCTTCAACTATTCCCCAAGCCCGCCAATTAGTTAACCATAGACATATTTTAGTTAATGGTCGTATAGTAGATATACCAAGTTATCGCTGCAAACCCCACGATATTATTACAGCGAGGGATGAACAAAAATCTAGAGCTCTGATTCAAAATTATCTTGATTCACCCCCCCGCGAGGAATTGCCAAAACATTTGACCCTTCAACCATTCCAATATAAAGGATTAGTCAATCAAATAATAGATAGTCAATGGGTCGGTTTGAAAATAAATGAATTGCTGGTTGTAGAATATTATTCTCGTCAGACTTAAACCTAATTAAAATAAAACAATAAAACAAGGGTTCGGACAATTTTTCCCTTTTCGCCTAAGCAAAAATCCCCACCAAAGTAAGGAGTTTGATACGGGGATTTTTCTCCCATTCATGGATCACGGATCGGTTTCTCATTCCCTGTTGTCTACTCTTTCCAGTATTTTATTTTCTGTACTGCGGAACATAGGAATAAAGAATCTATATCAAAATAAAAGAAAGGTCTAACTTAACCGTTGGAATAATGGTATCCATTGTTATTTGCTTTGATACATTGCTGTTAATAAAATTGGTGAATTAGGTGAAAGGTACGGAAAGAGAGGGATTCGAACCCTCGGTAAACAAAAGCCTACATAGCAGTTCCAATGCTACGCCTTGAACCACTCGGCCATCTCTCCTACATAATGATTATGGCCCAGAAACCGAGTGAATAGTGAGTCATTCATATTAGATTTTTGATAGGTACGTACAGTCAATTCTAACTATAAAAAAATATAGAAAACTTTTCATCAAAGAAAAACCCTTCCTTCAAGGGGGGGGGATAAAAATGATTTTTTTTTGTGAAAAACTGTTAAAAAAAGATATATATCTATTCATTTCATTCTTGCGAAGACGGCGCTCCCATCTTTTTCCAATAGTTATTCTTTTTACTTACAATATTCAATATTTATACCAAATTAAATCAATGAATTAGAACGAATCAATTGATCTATTTTTTTTTTATTTTTATGTTATTTCGTACTGTACAATTTCTTTGTTTGTGGGATCATTTTCCCACAAGAGGTAAGTAAAAGAAATTATAGAATGGACTGCTACCTATGCCCAGATCTCGGATAAATGGAAATTTTATTGATAAGACCTTTTCAATTGTAGCCAATATCTTATTACGAATAATTCCGACAACTTCAGGAGAAAAAGAGGCATTCACCTATTACAGAGATGGTGCGATTTGATGTTTTTTTTCTTTACCGATTTCAGTCTTCGGAGAAAGATACATTATTTGGGAGAGAAATAAAAAGATTATTGAAATAAATCTACGCTTATTGTGAAGGTGAAGTTTGTAAATAAAACAATTCCTTCTGTCGTGTATCCCCGATTAATGCAGCCTCAGATGCTTCAATTTTAGATTCTAGTATTGAGCGAAAGGTTACACCTATGACCTATGGGTTAGGTCAACCCTACTTCACTAGTACCAATAGGCAGCATAGGGGAAGAAGCACTACGCCTAGGAATCAACAATACGAAAACTTTGTTATAAATTATACCTTTTCTTTATCGGAATCGGGATTAACAAGAATGGTTGGTACAACAAATATCCATCTCGTTCGTATTTTGGATACCCGTATAACCATCGAAGACTGTTGAAGTGACTAATTCCCGGAAATTAAGGGGTGTTAAGAACAAAGAAATTGTTAGAGTTATCATTTTTATCTAGTACCAAGATACTTGATGTTAAGAAAAGATCTTTTACAGGAAGGTTGGTTAGAGATTTCTTGTAAAAACACTAGCCCCGTTCGGTTCATAATGAAATTATTTCAATCTTTTTTGATGATTCCATGTATTATTCTCATTATGCACATAAAAAAGGAGGAGCCGTATGAGATGAAAATCTCACGTACGGTTCTGGAACGGAGATTCTTTGAATCGAAGACGACCGCAACGGATGTCGGCTCAATCCGAAGGAAATTATGCGGAAGCTTTACAGAATTATTATGAAGCTATGCGACTAGAAATTGATCCCTATGATAGAAGTTATATACTCTATAACATAGGTCTTATCCACACAAGGAACGGAGAACATACGAAAGCTTTGGAATATTATTTTAGGGCACTAGAACGAAACCCGTTCTTACCACAAGCTTTAAATAATATGGCCGTGATCTGTCATTACGTGCGACTATCTCCACTATAGAAAGAAAAAAAGGAAAGAAAGAGCAAATCCGCGAATAAATACTAGAAAATAGGCTTTCTACATATCATATCTATCGTGTCCAAAACAACGATTTATATCAGCTGTAGCAAAGAAAAAGAAAGAAACTTCATAGAAGTCCAAATATGAAGAAATAGGTATGCCTAGATCCTTTAGTCTATGGATAAAGAAAGGATCTAATTGATAGAAAGAATAAGCACCGTAAAGATCAATTAGTGAGGTTTTGGACCGATACAATAAGAACTGCTTACTTATGTCACGATATGAGATAAAAGTTAGGAATCAACTTATGTAATAGAGTCGATCCCCTAAGGTATTGAGCAGCGGTGTAGAATCAGATCCCAAAGATAGTAAGTCTTTTCTTTCTTATGAAAGAAAGTCTTTTTCAAGGATTCTATAGAAATTTATATATGAAACCGAGATAGTTACCTTTTAGAAAATTCTAATGATAGTGAAAATGCCTATGCTTTATTCTTCTGAAGGTGGGAAAAAAGATAAAACTAAAACTGATTAAATTATTAATCAAAATTAAAGTTTGAAACTCATGCAATTAATCTCTTTTGGTTAACTCGAGAAAAAAATTAGATAGATCTATGAGAAATCTCATTCAATTATATAATTAGATATTATGGTAGATTAAAAAATGGGACACCGAAAGAATTGACTGCTGAGCCGTATGAGTAGGAAACTCTCAAGTACGGTTCTAAGGGAAGGAATTTAACTGCCTATTCCGACCGGGGAGAACAGGCCATTCGACAGGGAGATTCTGAAATTGCAGAGGCTTGGTTCGATCAAGCCGCTGAGTATTGGAAACAAGCTATAGCGCTTACTCCAGGTAATTATATTGAAGCACAGAATTGGTTGAAGATCACAAGGCGTTTCGAATAAGAGCACTTTTCTTATTTTATTTAGTATTATTTTAGTATTATTTAGAATTTTTCTATTTTTCTATTTACTCTTTATAATAAAATAAGAAATTCTATTTGTTATAATAAAATTGTTTTGTAAAATAGTTTTGTTTGTTGTCCCCATCAGTCAAATAAAACGGTTCTCTGGAAAGAACCAATCAAAGAATTTCATTATATCCCTTCTAAGATCGTTTTTTTCTATTTCGTCCGGTATTTCGTAGGAATAACCGATGCACAGATAGAGTAGAGAATCTATTTTTTTTTATTCCTATTAAAACTAATAAAAGAGGCTTTCGAATGACTAAATATCAATACTGGAATGTCTCTTAGTTTAGTAATGACTAATGACTGCTTGCGCGATTTGGAATAGAGTAAATCTTTAATAATAGAGTAAAGTAATAAGTAAAATGTTCTATGTAAGACATAAAGTAGTTCTATTTAGGAACTTATAATTGAGATATGAATATACTGAGTTGCACAAAAAAATTGTTTTTGCGTCAATTCAAATACCTGAAAAGGTTTTATAAGATTAAAAAGTGTCCGTTGAGCGCCTCGTGGCTATGTCATAATAGATCCGAACACTTGCCCCGAATCAACTTACAGATCATAATTGTTCTAGTGAATAACTAAAGAAAATAGATAGATGGGAGATAGTAGAGAAAGAACTAAGTATAAACATCTCTCATAGGTTCACTAATTACTTAACTGTTGGCGAGTCTCTTTGTACGTGTTGTCCGGAAAGAGGAGGACTCAATGATTATTCGTTCGCCGGAACCAGAAGTAAAAATTTTGGTAGATAGGGATCCCATAAAAACTTCTTTCGAGCAATGGGCCAGACCCGGTCATTTCTCAAGAACAATAGCTAAAGGGCCTGATACTACCACTTGGATCTGGAACCTACATGCTGATGCTCACGATTTCGATAGCCATACTAATGATTTGGAGGAGATCTCTCGAAAAGTATTTAGTGCCCATTTCGGCCAACTCTCCATCATCTTTCTTTGGCTAAGTGGCATGTATTTCCACGGTGCTCGTTTTTCCAATTATGAAGCATGGTTAAGCGATCCTACTCACATTGGACCTAGTGCCCAGGTGGTTTGGCCAATAGTGGGCCAAGAAATATTGA